AGTATCGTTAATTTCTTCATGCTCGTTCCAAGTTCGAAGTACCATTTGTACAAATAAGAATCCCCTCCCTTACATGATTTCTTCTTCATATAGATAGATATAGGATCTATGGGGCAATTACTTAGAAGTACATTTTGTGTAACAGCCCTTCCTATCTGATAGAAAAGGATCCCATGATCCTGAACCGATCTTATCTGGGATCGAAAATCCCAAGTTTTTCTATGAAGAGCTGATCTAATTGTATTAGTTTCTATAATGGATTTCTTCTGTGTAATACTAATTGATAGGGCCTCATTGATAAGTGCTACAAGATCTCGCGCATTGGAACCCATGGTTATGGACCCGAATCCGTTAGTATGGAACATCTTCTTTTCCAAGTGAAATCCTCTAGTATATGAAAGAATGAAAAAGTGCTTTCGTTGTTGTGGAAGAAGAAGCCTTCGTATCTTAATGCATGTATTTAATTTATTTGGAGCTATTAGAGCGGGATCCACTTTTTGGGGAATATGAGTCGAAGCAATAACAAGAATCTTTCCAGTGGAACATCTTTCACAATCCCTGGAGAGATAGTTCTCTAATAGATCGAGGGATAAGTAATTCGACTCATTCACATGCAGATCATGAATGTTTGGAATCCATATTATGCAAGGAGACATTGCTTTTGCTAATTCGAATTGAAGGGTGATATCAAATCGGTCTATTTTCGTCGTCATATACATAGTTAGCACATTCGTCATAGTTAGCAGCTCCGTATCAATATCAAGGTCATCATTACTATCATCAATATCGTCACTATCATCAATATCGATATCATCAATAGGATAACCTTTAGGCTTGTCATCCAGGAACTTGTTCGGAAATACCGTAATGAAAGGAACATAGGAGTTTGTCGCTAGATATTTGACCAAACAGGATCGTCCAGTTCCTATAGAACCTATCACTAAAATACCTCTAGAAGGGGATAGGGCTAAGCGGAGCGAAAAGGGTTTTCCATGAGGAGATGGGGAATGAAAAATATTAGCCCCACACAAGGTTTGTGAATAAGTGATTGTATGATAATGAGCAAGGAATATCCGTCTTTCTGCTAAACAGGATCTATTGAACTCATAATTCATTAGATCCTTTTGATGAATGTCAACTAAGTATCGTAAGGAAATTGATCCCGGTTGTTCAATCATTTGATAACCAGAGTCATTCTTTGATAAATGATCACTATGAGTCAGACTCAATAGAATTTGATCAATCCTTTTTTCTGTCGTTAAGGTGGAGAACTGAACCAAGAATTCTCTTTCTTCATCATCAATCGAATCACTGTTCGCGACCCAGAATTCTATTTTATCATCAATCCAATCACCGTTCACGTTTTTTCTTTTTCTTATCAATGAATAGATCTCTTTACTTGTACGACTTAGATGTCTCGTATTTCTCGAAAAAATGATTCGATTGATGGGATTTGGTATGATACTTACAAGATCGATGAGATTGATCTTCCAATATTTCTTCTTAGAACGTATTGATTTGACCCCATAAGCGGGACCACCACTCAATAGCATGTTGCCACCAGAAGCAGAACCCCGTATTTCTTCCAGAGAATCTCCTAATTGTTCCAGAACAACTAGAAAGAGATTCTTTAACCAGAAAGGATTCAGTTCAGATGTAGGATACCTATCCAGAAGTTTTCGAAATTCCATCATGTATGATGGAATCATCAAAGATTTGATCTTTTCTAACTCTGTCTGTAACTCACTAGAGGCTCGGGAAACAAAGAGAAGATGTATACGAACGAGATATCCAGCAACAAGAAGAAGGAAAAAGATGGAATAGAGGAAATCCCGAGCATTTGTTGATCTCAGATGTGCCCATATCAATGGAACGGGTGACTCATTATTTCGATGAATCATTTCTTCGGACAGAAGAAGATTCTGTAAACATTGACTCGAAATCTCACTTATCAGAGTCCATTGTGGAAGAATCTTCTGAGGAATTGGCCATGATATATCTGATCCATGCATCATATCATGAAAAATGGATACAAATTTTTGACTACTACTCAGTATCGGCAATGGGTCTGAAAGAGTATCTAAAAGGGTGAAATTGAGATATTTGCACCCTGTCGAAGTAAGGAACCATGGCATATATGTTTGGAACAGATTCCATTTTGAGAGATTTGAAAAAGCACTATCTCGTTGAAAGGTTCTATACATCTGCCCTTTCTCAACGCATTTCTTTAGACAAAGACTCCGTTTTTTCCTCTTTCCGGATGGTAAATACTTCTCAGAACATGGAGTGTGAATCAAACCCATGTTTGAATTGAAACTGAGATACTGATGTAAGTTATTCCCTTCTGAATCAGATAGATTCATATCTGAAAGAGGCTGACAATAAGTTTTTTCCAAATTGACTATTTGTTCCTCTGTTAGAGGTGTTGCAGAAATGTCTGCGATCGAGTAAATAGCTCCACGAACGAATGGATCGGATCGAATTGGAAAATGGAAAGATT